TATGTTTTTATTATGAAAATAAAAAGCGCTCTTAGTTCAGTTCGGTAGAACGCGGGTCTCCAAAACCCGATGTCGTAGGTTCAAATCCTACAGAGCGTGATTCCATTCTTGTTAGATCGAGAATGACAATGAAATAATTGAACAGCAGTCTAAAGTCTGAATTTGACCTCCAGTTTGTTTTTTAGGGTTAATACAAAGAAATAGGAGGTCAATAAACAAAAGAGATGTTAATTAATCAAAGGTCCAAAAGCGGAGGCAGTTCCAGTCCTTGTCGCAGCGCAGTAGTGAGTAGGTGATCCAACACCAGAGATAAAAGACGCAGCAGATTCATATACTGACCTTAGTTATATAGATCGTTTACCTAGGTACAGAATGAGACCCGCTAGTGAGGTCCATATCGGTAATAGAAAGACCTGCCACCAAAAGCATTCCGATGGAGCAGAAGTAGACCCTTCCCCCGCCATAATAGCACCACCTAGCTTCGCTGCATCGGGATAGTAGTAGCACATATCTTTTTCTAGTGATCGAAATAGGGATAATTAAACCAATGATAGAGTTGACCTAGCCTAGCGACATCCATCCCTTGTCTCCGACCGGGAGATAGAGACTACTTCATGCGCAACTTCAACATCTCCTGCCAAGGGGTAGGCCTTTTTTTTTCAAGACCCCCTTTCGGAAAACGCATTGGCTTTCACTCAAGTTCGAGATCCATTAAATAAAGCAAAAAATGCACGTTACAGACGAAAGGTAGATGTTCATTGGCGAATAAAGAGAATGCAAGCTATGCAAAAACGGATTTCACTCATTTTCTTAGCCGGAATGTGCCCTCAATCTCTTTCTGACACAGGGCTGAGCGCTCTAGAAGCGAAATAATTACCCTCGCGGGGTTGATGAACCTGCCTTTTTGGTTGGCGTGGGGTGAAAGACCTCGCAGCGGAAACGAAAGAAGGACCTGTACTGCTTAGAGGGAGTTCACTTGCTTTCTTAATGCGTTCGTGTCCCTCATCCTAGCAGCTGAATTGCCGACTAGACCTAGCAGCGGAAAGGCCGCTATTCCTGCTGACTAGCTTATCGCGAACTATGCTACGCTCCGTTCGCTTGCTTGCTACTCACTGTAATTCACATTCACTGGCTTAAGAGCTAATGAATGCGGAGTTACAGTTGGTCCTTACTATAACAAGTAAGTAAACCACCTTTGAATGCTCGTGCATTCAAAGAAGAGAAGAGAAATCAGTAAATCAGGACAGGAACAGTATCCGGCAGTCAGGTACAAGCAAGTAAGAGAAGAAGGAATGGCGGGGCGAAAGAGCTACCTGGAAGCTAGTTACGGTTGTGCAAAGAATATGAAGGAAAGTGGTACCCTATTAGTTCAGTCAGTCAGTTACAAGTGAGAAGAAGGATATCAGGTTCCAAAGACTCATCACAAATATCGTAGGTGATATCCGAAAGCGCTGATGTTAGGATTAAGGAAGTAGACTAGAATCTCGGAACCAAGCTCAACGCGGCATGTTCCGGTACTGCCAATACAATCTTGTCCAGAAATTATGAATTAGGACTGTAAGTAAGTGATCAGTAAGGAGAAGCTATCCTAAAGAAAGAAAAAGAAAAAAAGCTTTCTGTTGCTTGTAGTTTTTTTTTCCTTTTTATTGGGTTGGTGTTCAGTGTACCGTGGGTACAAGATCGAAAAGAATGCATTGGATGGATGCCCGGGCATTGAGAAGGAAGGACGCTTTCAGAGGCGAAAGGCCATGGACTGAGACCGTCCTACTAGGAAAAAGATTCTATATCCCATACGTGTTAACAAGCGTACTACTGGCTTTGAACCGGATTGCTACTCCTTCGCTTGGAAGACCTAATGAATTCCTACTGGCTGAATGGCATTCCTACTATCACTAACGGACTAAAAGCATAACTTCTTAGCTGGCTTACTACTTTATGGCGTACTTCCGGGACTATCGCACATGACAGGAGCTGGTTTGCTAGCTTATTATTGGACTTATTTCCGGGTAAACAAGTCCGGGCTTGCAATAGAGCTGGCTATACTTGTTATGAAATGGGAAGGAGGGAACTAGGCCTACTTACTAAACTCTACCTCCACTACGGTATAGCTTCAACTGGATTCCCCACTATACACTACAAGAAGGGTATTGGCCTTTCCCGAAACAAAGGCACTTGCTGGCATGAAAACTTCCGCTCGTACATACTTTTATTCTCGTTTCAACTTCAACCGCTATCTATAACATCTAAAAAAGCTGCTAAAGCCCTACTCGCATAAGCAATCTTCCTAGCTTTACGGGTCAAAAAAAAAAACCATTAATTAAGGGCTATGGAAAGAGACGCTTCCTTGCTTCAGGGACTCTCGAAAACGAATTGGGACTGAGACTTTTTTCGAACATCAATAGCGCTCGTGGGCTGGCTTGGTTGGTCTTCTCTCGTTCGGGACCATACTATCGCTGGGACAGACGTTGAAGGATACACAAGGACGGGCTTTGAAGCGAGAGGCTTGATTGATTAGAAATGTTAAGCAATGAATAGGATAAAACTCTATTTTGATCGAGCCCACTTCTTTCAATTCCCTACTTTTGCTTACTTGAGATGAGAGCTTGAATCAACAATAACTAGAACTGGGAAAGGATGAATCTAAGAAGATTTCATCGAACCTTACAAATGGAATAAGCTACTAGAACTTTGTCTGTCAAAGGAAAATAAAATAGAATCATACCTTAGTTCAGAATATCCCTACTCGTATGTAGGAGGAGCTACTGCCTTCCTTCCAATCGGTTCTAAGAGCAAAGGAAACGATAAAGGTGAACTTTCATTGGTGCTTCCCCTACACGTATACTGGAGCGAGAGCGGGCGCTAGATTTCGAACAGGATTGACTGACTCACTCGCTGGGACTGAAACTGGTCTAGAATAGTTTGGAGGGGGGGGGGAGGTTACTTTTCTTTTCAGGCTAAAGCTTTAAGGGGCTTTTTATAGGGATTCAAGCTTGCGAAATGCCTTATCATTCTTACTCTTGAGTAAAACTGGCTTTGGACACAGGTGCGAAGCAAGTCTATGCAGAAAGGATAGGAAAAAGCTCTATACGATACACGAGTAGTTGGTGGAATACGAGTAAGGACTTTGTTTGCCCAAGTCCCTTGCTTGAAGGACTATCGCACTTTTAGTGGTACTGAGACTGTCCCTACCACTACCTTTTATCAAGCGGGTTTACAAGAGTTCTGGCTTTCCCAACTGGACAACTTCTGGGGAATCTAATTTCTTTCGCACCCCCTATTATATGCGGTCCTAACTTTGCTACTCTTACTTCCACTAGAAAGAGAACTTCTGCTCGTAACATACCTTCCCTTATGATATGATCTTACTTCTTGAAGCGAGCTACTTTAACTGCCAAAGGGGCGGAGCAACTCGAGTTAGACGAGAGGCGGGGATGTTTATTTCAAGCTGGATGAAAGTGGACCACTGATAGAAAGGTCTTATAAAACGTCTGAACCGCCTTATTAAATTAATTATTAATTAGTAGGGTTTTAGTATCCGCCCTTACTCTATCTTTGAAGTGGCTATCGAACCTTTCCGTAGGGAACAGGGGCTTTCTGCCTGGCCGCTGATGCTTGTAAATACTTTCTTCCGACTTTGGGAAGAGGCTATCGGCACTGGCGTTACACGCGTACAAAGAACTCGTTGAAACCTCGCTACTGGATTGAGGAAGAGGCAAGAAACTTGAGCTATACCTCCTTTCTTGTCCTTCCTTCCCTGTGGTTGACTGGTTTTTCTTCCTTTTTCCATACTTCAGGAGGAAGAGATCGCCGGGTTCAACTTCCACTGGTGATGGCGATTCCTTCTTGAAAACAGTATATTCAGTTGAATCTTCATATTATAATAATAACATCGAATCAATTCCTATTCGAAAAGAAGATTTCATCATACCTGGCTTTCCTAACCTTACAACTGGCACTGAGACTAAACTTTATCAAGCTGGAAATAGGGAACTCCTTTTTGGAACTGCCTTTGATCTTAGGCTCGCAGCTAGTAGGTGCGTACCCTTGAACCTAGCATTCTTTTGGGGCACAGGCATTGAAAGACGGCTTTCGGAATAGGCTTTTTGGTACTAGCTTGAGGAAGAGAAGGTATTTACTATAAAAGTAATTTAGTTAAGTAATGGCTTGTGCTAAAGGAACTGAGGGATGCCACGATCTTTAGTATTTCTGCTATCCCAAAGAGCGGGGAAGCCTAGAAGGAAGGGATTGAGCTTGAAGGCTTTCACGGATTGATGCCGAGACTAGATTCGAAACTAGACTTGGGCTTGGGTAAGGCCAGGTATTCAGTGTCTGGTTCGATAGGACCAGGAAGAAGAAGGTTTGGCAAGTGAAGGGGAATTCCGCTATAAGAGAAAGAGTGCCTCGAGAATAGGCTTTGAGCGAGAATCCGATTCAACTCGTTCTTTTTGGGTTTGGTACTTCGGCCACAGGATCTCATCTCGTCTTTTTTTAAGAAATATAGGCCTTGTAAGTAGTAAACTCCTTAAGCCGAAGAGTCGTTAAGCCGAGAAAGCTAACAAATTTCTTGCCTTTTCATCTCAGATCAGGAAGGTAGTTTGATTAAAACCTTCAAGGAGGAATCGATTGAATCATCCCTGTACTTCTACTCGATAGAGTGATCGAATCGGACGCTGTGCCATTGATTTCATTTCGCTAATCGACCGCTATTAGATAGATAGATTCGCCTCGAGGGTTGTGCGATAACGCTTGTTCTCTCTTTCTTTTCCCACTCCGCGCTAACTCGAAATTTCATAGAATAGACAGATCGGATCGTAACCAGGCGAAAGAAAGTTCTACTTCTTCACCCGTTGAAGAAGCCGTGATTGCTTGAGGTGAATCAGTTGAGTTTGGTCCTAACGTATATAAGAGAGAGGCTGCTTTTAGGTATGAAAAAGGTAGATGATCTTAACTATCAATTTCATAAGAGAAGCAAGAGAGGTAGATGAAAGGTATGCCAGTTT